GGGAAAGACGGGAGCACGAACGAGGTAGCTTATGCTTTTTTTTCATCCTCACTACCTGGTTTATAGTCGAATCTGGAGAATATGAACTTCTCGCATTCTTCTTTTTGGTACGTTGTTATGAGCAGCTCTGGTGCTCGATCTTGGGTCTTAGGTGTGGGTCGAATCATGATAAAGAAGGTTCGGTGGTTGTATAATTCCCAAGCGGAAAGTCGCAAAGTAGATGGAGTGATCAAGCGGCCCTTCCTGCGCCAACATACATCCAATGGCATAGAGTGATGCGTCAGTATGAACATGGAACTCCTTATTCAAATCCGGAAACCGAAGGATTGAGGCTGACAGCAAACACTCATCTGCATGCTTAAAGGCTTCATCCTGTTCCGGTTCCTAACCGTTATACCTTTCTTCTGCAATGATTTCATTCTGGGATTCCGCGCTTCGAAAAGTCTTTAATGATGCGTCTGTAATAGCCTATCTTGAGGGTTCCAAAAAAGAACGTGCTACGCCCGGCCCCCTTTTCAGTAGATGAGATTAGGATGAAAGGGCTTTCTTTCATTAACATTCAGTGAAGGTGCATAGCTTCTTTGAATGTCCCGCTGATTGACTACTACATCTAGGGACGGGACTGATCCCGAAAGAGAGGTCTTTCTTTCTGGTTATGAAATCGCTTAGATTGAAAAGCAAGTCGATGATGCCATAAGTCAAACGGGCGGGTGAGGCGAGAGTCCTTCACTGCACTCACTGGAGAGAAGGGATCATCTCCAATCTAGTTGTAAGGTCTTATCCTCTTATTAGTAGCCGAAGTGTAGGCCGGCTAATTAAGGAAAAAACTGGAACATGTGCATAGGAAGACTAGAACATGTTTCATAAGTGTTAGTCGACCTCCGGAGGACAACAATTTGCTTTTCCAACCTGAGATTCTCTTTTTCATTTTCTCAAGTAGAGGAAGGCAATGTTCTTTCTTTATTCTCTTGAGGGACAAGGGAACATCCAGGTACTTGATAGGAAAACGACTTTTTTGGATTCCTCTTCAATGATCTGGAATTTCTGCGAGGAGCTCTGTTCGAGAGGAAGCACTGGCTCTTATCGAAATTGACCTTTTGGCCATTACAACATTACAATCAGCTTCTTTTCCGTTTATGGCCATTATATAATATTAGAACATCGTTCGCAAAGATAAAGTGAGAGAGTGCTGGGCACGATCTCGAACCATGGTAAGGTGTTATCATTTTCAATGATACCAACTCCTGTGGGCCCCGGCTTAGCACTTCTTCCGCAAAAATCAACAGGCTAGGTTTGGAACCCTTGTCGCAGCCCTCGAGAAGCTGGAAAGTACCCATGTGGCACACCATCCACAAGCACTCCAAAGTGTTCATTACATAACATAAACATCCATGTATAAAATTCCGCTATTTATCACAAAAGCCCCTTGTTCCTTAAAAATGATTCTAGGGAGAATCCAACTCATTCTTCGAGCTAGAGAGATTTTTTAAGAAAAAGTGACAAAGCTCTCCTTCAAATATCCCAACAATAAAAAAGGTAGGTCGGAATTGGTGAAAATGTGAAGGACTTATTTCGGAATTCGGAATAAGGGCAATTCAATTTGAATTTGAGGGCTTAACAGCGCCTTCAGCAAAGAAATTGTGAACCGCCCTGACCAGGCCAGGTCGTCTTCAATAATCTTCCAACAGTGAGAGTCAAAAAGACCTGGGAATCCATCAATTTAAAGGATAGGGGCGGCACAGCCCCCAACCAAGGGAGTGGTTACGTCCAGTATGTCCCCCCTTATTCCCGACATGCTATGGTGCCCCGGGGCCGGAATGCGGTAGGGTCTTCAAGCCCCACGCTCGATTCTCGAGATTCATGGGCCGTCTCGCGAAGATCTTCGATCCGAACCTTCGCATCTACTCTCTCTTAGAGGATGAACCACGCCTTCGCTATTGCCCCTCGCTACTGCTCAACCTCGCTATCGCATTGATTCTTGCCGGCCCTTCCAGATTCCAATTCCTTATTGAGATCGAGATCTTGTTCCATTAGACCCAGTTCGGTCAGATCAGTTCCATAATATAGCTTGCCCGGACCGGGCTTTCAGTGTTTGGTCGGGCCGGCCGTAATGAATGATCGTTGTTCGGGAACAAAATAAGAAGACTTAAGGGTTTCGCTATCGCTCTTCGCCTAAAGCCGTAACTTCGCTCTTCGACCCTTCGCTATCGCAAGAATATAGCGATCGAAGAGCTATCGCTCAGCTGCTTCGCGTATTACGAAAGCCGTATTGCCCGAAGGGGGCATGCTGCAAGAGCGTAGGTCAGTGATAAGCGTAGGAGGCGTGCCCGAAGGGCAGCGGCAGCAGTGTGGTTCCAGGTGCCGTCGCTAGATTGAGATCTGCAGGGTGGCGGGGACTTCGACTGCCTTGTATCAGGTGAAGAGAAAGGGGTGGTAGGCTTAGTAGGGCTCGAACCTACAATATAACCGTTATGAGCGGTACGTTTCAACCAATTAAACTATAAGCCCCTACGGATCTCTACATGCAATTCGCTCACTTCGGGAAGAGCGGACGGAAAGAGGAGGCCTTTGCTCTATCTGCTTCTTCCTCTTCCCAGGAATGAACAATTTGATAAAAGAAAAAGGATTTTCTTTATTTATATATTTTTCTTTTTTGATTGTTTATAGATAGATATAGAATATTATAATTATATCTATTATTTTAGAATCCAAAATAGAATTAAGCGGCCCTTTCGCGACTCAAACTGCCGGTACGCTTTCCGGCTCGCAACGGCTCAAACGGGCGGGGGCTCTCTATTTGCTTGCAATGCCGGCTGTTCGCCTTTAGTTAGAAGTAGAAGTAGAGGGCGCCGTTTGCCCCACACTTCAGAAAAAGTCAAAAAGTATGGATGAAGTAAGAAAAAGTACATAAGGAGTGAGAAAGAAAAACTTGGTTACGGGAACCGAAGGTTAGGCCGACTACTTTAGTATAGCTACACCTAAAAAAGTGTATTCCTACCCCTTCCCCTTTCTGTCAATGTTGCCAATTCCTATAAGACTAATGTACCCTCGTGTATACAGTTGTCCAACTACTTTCTTCCTCCGACTTCTTTAGCCACTTCCGCATCTGTCGTATTCGGGAGAGCTTACTTCGTGGCGGAGCATTTAGCAATGCCAGCAGCCTGGTGAGGGCTGGCTGTCTGGGGACAGGTTAAGGCAGGGCCTGCTGGGCTTGCTTCTCATGAGATTGGGTGAGGGAATCGGAAAGGGGCTCATAAACCGGGCGGGCTTTTGGGCACACGGAAAAGGGGAAGTGGATGGAGGGTGGGGTCACTATAGTGGCTAGGGTGAGTCTTCCTACACGGCTGGACGCCCGGCTCTAGACGAAGCTGCGGGGGTTACCACCACATCCTCTCCCGATAGACTCGAAGCTCTTCATAGTAAAGCGAGGTAGAAAATCTTCTCTCAAAAAGAGACAGACCAGAGATGCCATACTCTTCTTTCGTGGGAAGGTATTCGGTTCAAAAAATATACGGCAGTCAGAACAGCTTCAGTCCAAAATTGACTAAGGACAGAAGCAAGCTACAAGCATTAACAACCGCTTTCGTTTAAATGTAAAAAAAAAGAAGCAGCGAAGAAAACAAGACACTAAGTTGTTGCGCTAACTCGCTAGCGCTAGCGCACTACGGCTTTTCAGCCTCCTGCAGGTCCCTTCATTCCCTCCGCCTTACACGGACCTAAAAGAGTACCTAATATTAGTGGTTTATTTTCAAAAGGGATTTCTTTTTTTCTTTTTTGAACCGTATGCGTCAAAAGATGCATGTACGGTTCCTAAGGGATACAACTTTACCCTAATCAACCGACTTTATCGAGAAAGATGACTTTTTTTAGGCCAAGAGGTTGATAGTGAAATATCGAATCAGCTTATTGGTCTTATGGTATATCTCAGTATCGAGGATGATACCAAAGATCTGTATTTGTTTATAAACTCTCCTGGCGGATGGGTAATACCCGGAGTAGCTATTTATGATACTATGCAATTTGTGCGACCAGATGTACATACAATATGCATGGGATTAGCCGCTTCAATGGGATCTTTTATCCTAGTCGGAGGAGAAATTACCAAACGTCTAGCATTCCCTCACGCTTGGCGCCAATGAGGTTTTTATTTGAGAGAAAAAAAAAGACTATGCCTTCGCCATATGAAATATGAATATTAAGTAATAATAGCATGGCACTTTGAATTCGATATGAGAAAGTTTTTTATTGTTTTTTCAAAACATTAGATTATGTATCGAAAGAGTAGTATGAGATTAAAGGTATTTCCGATTTTATCTTATCTATCGGGAGTCCAGTTCAGCGTCACAAACTTTTTTGTTTTCACACTAGAGGACTTTTAACATATGTTATGAAAGAGTGCGAAAATCAAAAAGAAAATAAGATTATTTTTTCCTTATTTTATTTGATCGGCTCAAAAATCAACTTTGGGATTGCTGAATCACAGACAAAAAAAATCATAAATATATAAAGCAACGGAGCCATCATAGTATTTTGAAACTCCTTGGAAAGGAAGGGTGGTAATTTGATCATTTACCGATATGGGTCTGATAGATCCTATTTTTCTCTGTCTTTGATGGAAGGTAAGGGTCAATTTGATTGTAGAGCCGTATGCAACGCACAAAAGATGCCTGTACGGTTGTTCAATTCTATCTTTTTTTTGCTTGTTATTCTTTATCTTTCTTTCTTTTCTCTTCCTTTCATCATGCGAGATAGAGGAACCTTTTATTATGTTATATCATCAGGGTAATGATCCATCAACCTGCTAGTTCTTTTTATGAGGCACAAACGGGAGAATTTCTCCTGGAAGCGAAAGAACTGCTGAAACTGCGCGAAACCCTCACAAGGGTTTATGTACAAAGAACGGGTAAACCTTTATGGGTTGTATCCGAAGACATGGAAAGAGATGTTTTTATGTCAGCAACAGAAGCCCAAGCTTATGGAATTGTTGATCTTGTAGCGGTTGCATGAAAATAGCATGGATTTCGCGCAACTCCGTGATTTGAGATTTTCTCTTTTTATTTTACCAAGTTTAATATTCTATCTATTAAAACTTATTTAATAGAATATTAACTAGAAGTAATTCATAATCATCTGGTTAGGCGGACCATGATGGAAGGCCAAGGACAGGGGGTCGTGGAAGTGTTTCGAGCTTGACTAATATATAGGGGTGGCAAGCTTTAGAGATTAGGGGTGAGGTCACCATACTAAAGAAGGCCGTAAGCAGTGGCTCGACGTAGATGGTTCGAATCAAGCGAAACCAAAGGCATTCGTCCCGAGATGCTAAGGATCGAAGACTCTTGGGATATGGAGCGGCTTGTCGGACGTAGTCCGAGGAGGCGTCGGTGAATACGGCTGCCATCTATCTTGATGGTTCAGCCAAGTTCTGGTGGCGGACCAAAAGACGTAAAGAACGCAGAGCGTGAAGTCCAATTAGATCCATTTTGGGGACGAGTTTCAGGCGGAATGGAGGGTTCCTGCCCGGTTGTGGTCCGCCATGTTGATGAGCCTGAAGCAAACAGGCCCCATACGCGAGTAGGTGAAGGCCATCTTTCGTAGTTCTCCCTGGACATTTTTGATATGACGGAAGAGGACCGGCTCTTCGATTTCATGAAGGGGCTCCAACCTGCGCCAAAATGTCCAAGATTTAGGGGCGGCACAGGCAGCTAGCCCGCTAGATTGAAAGTACTTAGCCAGGGGGAGTCGAGACCAGGCCAAGGGCAAGGGCCTAAAGTCTCGAAAAGGCAAGGACTCCAAGAAAAGAAGCCAAGCCTGAGGCCAAGAACAGCGAGCTCAAGATCAGGAGCCAAAGCGGACCGAGAAGAAAGAAAAGAAGGAAGGCTTCATCTGCTCCAAGCCCCTAAAAAAGTAAAGGGCGACTGCCCTAAAAAAAAATGGAAAGAGTGAGTTTCTTCCTCAAATTGGATTAATGGCTCGTCCAACTGGAAATGATAACAGAATGCATAGGTCATTAGAAGGAGTTCCAATAAGCGGATAAATATAGTATACCACTTTACTTATTTCCTCTATGAGGGAGAAAGAAAATGGAAGAACCCGCGGATATGTGCAAAACTTTCATTATTGTTAGCCAAGGAAAATGACTCGTGGTAAAGACAAGATAGACTTTGACCAGACGTGCTCGGAATCTTTTTTGTTTCGATCCGGGGGAAGTTCTCGCTCCTTCACCTCGTAAACTCGGTAAAGCGGCTTCGCTCCTCGCTTTTGTTCAATTATAAATAAATAACCACTTTGATGGAGATTTGTAGCATCATTCAAGTAAATACAGATTGAGATCGTAGAAACATGAGCTTGTGATATAGCTACACCTAATTCCGGACCGGTTAATGCAAGAACTATAAATAAAGGACCAGGATCTCCTATAAAATATAAAAGATCATTCATACATAGCATAGTCCAAGCGGACCCACTTAAAATCTTTACTGAACTATGACCGGCCATCATATTAGCAAATAAACGTATTCCTGAGCTTAATGCGCGAAAACAATGAGGGATTAGCTCAAGGAGTACTAAAAAAGGTGCTAACGGCAGTGGGACTCCTGCGGGTAATGAGAAGCTTAAAAAATGAAGCCCATTTCTTTGAAATCCCACTATAGTAATGCCAATAAAAATAGAAAATGAGAGACCCAAAGTAATGAGAAAATGACTTGTAACTGTGAAGCTATAAGGTATCATACCCTGGGGATTACGAAAGAACGAAAAAGTAAAAGTGACCGAGATGCGAGGGGAAAACTTTTGTTTAACATTTCCGGAAAGACCACCTATTTGTTCGTTTACCGGGTTCGGCACGAAATCATAAATAAGCTCTACCAAGGATTGCCAAGCATTTGGTACTGAGTTTCCTCCTCCGTTTTTAGTAACAAAATGAACCAAAAGTAGGACCAAACTGAGAGTTAGTAGCATAAACAAAGATGGATTTGTGAATGAGAAATACAAGTTTCCTATATTCATAGGAATCAATGGTAGAATGGCAAATTGTTCAAGTGGGCTGTTGGGCGTAATCGTAAGAAACACTTTTCATTTCATCCCTGTAGTTCCGCTTCTTGCTCTAAAAATGAAGAAAGACTTGTCGGAAATCGCCGGTTGGGTTGGTCCGACCAAGAAAGGCATGGGAGTCTTTGGGCATTGCTTGGGCTAAGTCAAGTTTGGGCCGAGTTAAGTAAAGACTGGCTACCTAGAAAGATCCCTCACTGCACACTTTCTATATATCTGTCTCCATTATCGGCTGCATGTTCTAGTTATGAATCGGAGATAGAACAATGGGGAGGTTACAATTTGAAATCCGCTATTACTGTTGTTTTTGATGTCGAAACGATCTTTATACATTGGCAACGAGCTTCATGTTGGTAGAGAGGGGCGCTTTCTTGGAATTAATTCATAGGCGCTTTCAATTAGTTATACTTCTATAAATAAACAAATATAAAAAGCGTGCGATACGCAGCATCAACCAACGGAAAAACGTAGTCACGGCCTGTGCTATAATGCATCCCCAAAAGCCCTCCACCCCACCAAAAAGTAAACAACCCGTGGTGCCTGCTCGTGACACATAGGACTTGCTGCGATTCTTTTCTTGCTGTTCGTGATTACTCAACAATGGATGGCGAACGGATTTCGACGAAGGAATGGGTTGAAAAAGCCTTCCCCCTCGTCTTCTACCGCTGCGGTGGGCGTCCCGTTGGCAGCTCCTACGGAGATCGCTCCGAAGAACTACGCGGCGGTTGTGGCTGGTCGTCCTAAACCGACCGAGACGAAACCTCTGAAAAACCTTCGGTTTTTCGAGGCGAGTCTGCAATATATTTTCTTTTGAGGAAACCGAGGTTTGAAACCCGGCGGAAAAATCTCGATATTGCTTGGTGGGGCGTTTCCTCCGAGGCCGCCCTCTTCTACCTGTCGTTCGGGAGTTCGCTCGCAAGAACTGGCGTACCAAGGGAGTCGATCACTCTGTTAGATCCAAGGCACGTCTTCATCAAGCTCTCGAACAAAGAAGATATGCACCAAAAAAGAGAAGTTTTTGATTGAGGGATTGATGTTTAGGGTTTTCTGCTGGAGCCATGATTTCCGTCTCCGCAATGGTGATCCAATGCATGCGCCTATTGGGGCGACCCCATCTGCCTATTGTCTTCTTCTTTGAGTTTCGCCTGTTTTCTATCGTCTTTACTTTCGGAATTGGCCTGACCCTTAATGGTCCTACGAAGCTTGTCTCACGCCCCAACGTAGCTAGGGTTTGTGTAGAAGTCGATCTTCTCAAGGAAAACCTCCCAAATCGTGTTTGGATTGGATCTACTGTGTATGGATCACTAGCAAGAAATCGTTTCTTTTTGAATACCTAAGTTCTGCACGCATTTCAGACGACAAGGTCATGCCCGTCACCGAGAATGGCCTATGTTCCAAGAACCAATGCTACCAACCCTTTTTTTAGAGCAGCACCTACCACGGAAACGATGCCTGCTGCTGATAATGCGGCTACTGTTCAAAATGCACCTACTGAGGTGAATGCTGGTGTGGCTGAAGCTACAAATAATGCTCCGGTTTTTTTTTATGCTAATGACCCAACCAATCCAGAAGCTTTTAAGTAAGTCAGGGTTGCTACCACTGAAGTTAGCCCTTGTGATTCAGATGTTGCTGCTGCTTACATGCAAACCATTGAAGATGGTCCTCGGGGCGAAGAGCTTGAACCAGATAACAATCCCCAAGCTCCTGTTCTTCAACAACCGGAGTAGAGTATTTAGCTATTGGAAAATCGCCTTCGGTTAACGCAGCCCCTAATACCGGCGGTAGCTCTGCCTCACGGGGACAGCAGGAAGAGGAACTAGTTGGCAGAAATTTTGTTGATAATCAAGACCCCCTACGGATTATGCACTGGATCCATCCGGCCCGAAATCCAATGAACCGATGGTTAACTCTCTTTTTTTAGTGGTTGCCATACAGAGACAAGTTCGCGCTTTCTCCTTAGAAGGAAGGTCCTCAAAGCCTCTTCATTCCAAGGTTGTCATCCAATGGTTAGAAGGGCCAACTATGTATCAAAATGGAAGCGGAGATTGCGTATGGATGAATGTCAAACATCTCGGATGAATCCCCTGCCAATATCTTGGTCTTTTGGAGAGAAGATATCCTTGACCTGTCCATGATTGAAGGCAATGTCCAATTCATTTCTACCAACGCAAAGATCAAAGATTCAAATACTCAGGTACGCCTCCTTTTTGTTCATGCAAGCTGTTAAACTATTGATAGGCGAGACCTGTGGGATGAATTTCTAAAAATGACTCTAATTGCTCTTCCCCCAAAAAGCTTCTTAAAAGAGATTTGAATGCTGTTTTGTCACCGGAAGAGAAACTGAATCAGGAAAGGAAGTGGCTGACTTTCAAAGCAAAGTCAGGGAAGACGATCGGGCTACGAACTCGGGTACTCAACCGTTGGAAAGTGGAAAGTAGGTTGCCAGTTCAACCGAAGCCGGATAAAGAACGAAGGATATTACTAAAAGGGGTATGGGTTAACCAAGTAGAAGATCGAATGGAATAAGCCAAAAAGGGGGATTACTAGAAAAAGGGATTCCACTCCAATAGTGGAAAGGATAGAACCAGACCAGATAGATCGACTTCGAGAATCAGCTCTTTGTAGCGGAAGAGCAACTGCAAGAGATTCCACTTAAACTGAATCAGAAGATGGAGGCTCAATAAAAAAATATGCTTTAGCGACATAAACCGGAGTTCTTGAGTTAAGGTTTTGAGTGAACCCTCGGAACTCAGTCCTCGTCGAAGTCTATTCGAAAAGCGGAGAAAAGTAAGAAAACTTAAGTATTCAAGAAGTGACAGAAGTCCGTCTCTTATGTACCAGGAAACCGAGGAAGGAACTAGTCTTAAGTCTCGGAATTGAACTGTGAACTTCTTTTCTGAACTGCTACTTAAACTATCTACTTATAGATTCTCGAGGAAACTGACGCATCTTT